CTATAAAATAGGAAAGTTTGACGATTTAAGAGCCAACTTATCATTATTCATTTTAATATAATAAACAAATGTTCCATTTTATAACTATAATTACTATATTAGTATACTCTAAATTCAAGTATAAATCATTATAATGTTAATATAATGTTAACCTTCTAATTTAATTTTGAATTTATTAGAATTCTATTTATTAGAAATATAGAGTTTCTTACCTTATTTATTATTTATTACAAATATTAACAATATCTCTATTTCCCCTTCAAATGGAATCTCCCTTCAAATAGAAATACTCCCGGGGGAGGTTTATGAAAAAAGGACAAAGCCCCTTGTCGGATTTGAACCGATGACTTACGCCTTACCATGGCGTTACTCTACCACTGAGTTAAAAGGGCCCATTTGATTCAATTCCGAAATGATCCAGCATGCGGATAATCTATATCTATAGAAATAGATTCTACATCAAATCTATGTAAAGTAAATATATTATATATAATTTTTTCTATTTTTTTTTTTTCTATATTATTATATTCTAATAATTATTATATTCTAATAATATAGAAAAATCGAATGAAATTCATTCTATTGACAATTTCAAAAAACTGTTCATACTATGAGTATAATATGCTGACGATCGGGCAACTGTGCCCCCATCGTCTAGTGGTTCAGGACATCTCTCTTTCAAGGAGGCAGCGGGGATTCGACTTCCCCTGGGGGTAGGGTATTACGAAAGGAAGTTGATGGGGGATTCTTAAGAAGTCTGGCATTTTTTCTTCCTGGGTCGATGCCCGAGCGGTTAATGGGGACGGACTGTAAATTCGTTGGCAATATACCTACGCTGGTTCAAATCCAGCTCGGCCCAATAATTCACTGATCCGCCATGAAATGATATAACCCCTTTGTTCTTTCGAAATGTCTGATAAAAAAGAAGTAAAAATTTCTGCTCTACTTGTTATTTATTTGATTTGCTTTATTTTTTTACCACAAATTATGATCTTTTTGACGATCTAGATTCATATCAGGATTTATAAGTAGAAAAAAAAAGTAATAGAAAGAAAAAAGAGTCTTTTTTTTTCATTGAAAGGTTGATTATCAATTGATTTTGAGATTTTTATTTGAAATAACGAAAAGATAATTAGTAATTCGTCCAGTCTCACTAAAATATATATGCACGTGGATATCAATATTACCTACCACTCGCACTCTGTTACAACGAGGCGATTCCAATTTAAAATCTAAACAGAAAGTGTTTGAATGAAATCAGAAGAATATGTATGCTGTATTTCGTTTCCCTGGGATTGTAGTTCAATTGGTCAGAGCACCGCCCTGTCAAGGCGGAAGCTGCGGGTTCAAGCCCCGTCAGTCCCGACAAATCCAATAATCAATAATCCAATAAAAAAAATACATCAATTCATCTCTTCATTTTCTGTAAAATTCTGTAAAAGGGGTACAAATAGCAGAATTTCATTCCCAAAGGGGATCCTTATTATTATTTTATATTATTTATTTATATATTTTATATTTATTTTCTTTATTTTCGTTTTTCATCAAAGCAAATACAAATATGGTCATTTTCATTTCTTCAACTAGTATCGGTGGAGATGGGTAAAGACACATGTGGATTAGTACAATTATTGGTAGCGTCATATTCAGGATTCCAAGAGATACCGCACTGAATTTTGCCTTTTCGATTACTCCCGATCCGTATAATGAAATCGAATCGAGTACCCTATCTTTCCCGGCAGCACATACACAAATGGAATTCTTATTTGTACGATACAAAATGACTTTAATTTCTTTGATAAAATCCTTTTAATCGGAAAAGTCTCTTCTTTTTTGGCTCCGATTTTGTGTAACCTCAATTACTAGTTTGAATTTGAAACAATCTATCTCATTCAAATTGTACACTGAAGTTTTGATATATTATATGGATCCCATTACTAATTCAAGTAAAGAGTATATTAAAAAAATAAAAATCAAATAAGGACCCTGCCCCTCTTATAGAGAGAGGGAATGGATAATCTTTTTTAAGTAAGGGTTTCTGCCGAAGAAAAAACAAACTTTAAAAAAGTGAATTTGGTAGAATATTCGATTTTTTTTATACTGTACTAGGACTTATCTTTATCACACTTTTTTTTTTGTTTTCCAATCCAAAAAGATTAGATCATTCAAAAAAGGAGTTTAGAACATAACTCCCCCTTTCCCATTTCGTTTCTATTGTTTGTTTGGGTTTGTTTTGTTTGTAACCTATGTAAGTTTAAAGATGATTAGATGATACTTAGTCAGATGATTGTACAAGGAAGAAGAGAGTTTTATAGAAAAGAAAGAATGGAAAAGAATGATAAATAAAGTAACAAAGTAAGGAAATTTTCGATTGGGTCAGGAATCCATTTTTGGATTTGGTATGAATAAATGATCTTTCTATGTTATACTATTCAATTCTCGACGATAAATCGATTTGAGAGTTCAGATATTGTTATTCATGATATTGATCTGATTCGATATCATCGAGATGGAATTCATCCCATTGAATTTAGAGGCGAAAGATTTATCATCTATTATGGGATTAAATCCCGAATTATTGTGAAGTAAAGAAAAACGAAACGATGAGATTATGGAAGTAAATATTCTCGCATTTATTGCTACTGCACTGTTCATTCTAGTTCCTACTGCTTTTTTACTTATAATATATGTAAAAACTGTTAGTCAAAGTGATTAATTTGAATGAAACTTGACTTCTTAGTTCTTATCAATATCAAGAATTAACGAAATAAAATGAAAAGAATTCCAATTTTGCGTTTTAGCTGAAATGAGCGAACTAGAATCAGCAGGATTCTATGAGATCCGATAGTATGGTAGAAAGTAATATATTTACTACCATACTATCTATTTTTGTTATTCTAGTATATAAAGTTGTACTGTAGAAAGATCTGGGCTTAATATGGATCAATCTAGAATGTCATCTTCATATTCATATATAGATATATAGATAATAGATATTAATTATCTATATGGAATGTACATAAGGTTTAAATTGGATTTCTTTTCTTCATATGTTTGATTTGTGTTGGTTCCAATTAATCTGGAATAGTTGAAAGGCGCCTCTTACTCTTATGATTCCAATTCCTGGATTTCTGATTATTTTCAATATGAATCCCGGAATCCATTGAAATAATAAAATCAATGAAAAGAAAAAAAAAAGAATAGTCGGGGTATGTATTAATAAAAGAAAATCAAGAAATCTTTTTTTAGCATTCCAAAGAAGTAATTGATTGAACAGTTGACAAATCATCCAAGGAAAGGAGTTTTATAAAAACTTTTTCAGATTTCGACGAAAAGAAAAGGATTAGTAAACCCCGCCGATTTTAAATCTTTGAATCATAATATGAAATGAGTCAAGTCAATAAAGTATAGCATAAATCGAATTTCTAAAACTAAAAAAAGAAAACAAATATTAAACAAAGCACTAAGCACTAAGTACGCAATATGTGACTTCTCCAAGAAAATATCTTAGTATGCGGAGTATCCCGTTAGAGAATCACTATGTCTATTTTATTTCCCGTAGAAAATCACTTAATTTAATAACTTTTAAATAACTAAAAAAAGAACTACTTTCTTTTGTCTTTGAACCGGAAAAAGGCAAACAAATAAAAAGTAAATAAAAAGTAAAAAAGGTTCTGCTGTTCCTTATTGTCCATATATAACTCGGATAAGAGCCAGTTTAGCAAAATAGAGAATTTAGGAAGAATTCGGTTGGAATAACTTTCCTATCATTTGTATTCTTTTTACTTTTGAAATATGAACACGGGAATCATTAAAATATTTATTTGATTATGATTAAAAGGGTATTATTCAGATATTATTCATAGAATAAATTACTCCACTCGAATCGAATAGAATTTAGAAATTGAATTCAATAATTGAATTCAATTTCAATATAAATAGTTCAATTTAAAATAGTTAAATTAAAAAGTCTTTGCAGAACGATCTATAAAAGAATTGATAGAGTTTCATTTCTCAACTCAATCAGTAGTATCCCTAGAGTCCACTTCTTCCCCATACTACGAGTGAAAGGGAAAATGTAAAGACTACCATCAAAGCAGCCCAAGCGAGACTTACTATATCCATGTGAATTATGTCCCCTATCTCTATGAATATGAAGGAATTTTGCTAGTATTGTTCACTTTTTTCCATTATTTTTCACTAATAATAGTCACTAATAATAATAATAGTCACTAATAATAATATCAGTCACTAATACTAATATTATTATCGCTGGCGCAGAGTAAAAAAAAAAAAAAAGATTTTGTTCAATACCATTGATGAAACAATGCAAAAAATCCAATTCAATTAATTAGAACCAATTAATTATAAGAAGTTCTTATATGATTGCTAGTAGAATCGGGAAAGATTAAGCGCAAACAAAATAAGCAGTAGCGCTCTTGGAAATATCACGAGTCTTTTTCCTCCGCTGCTTCTATTGGGGACAAATTCAACAAGTTATATCAGCAAAACGGAATAAGGTATTTCGCGTCTTTTGTTGATCAGGCGACACCCGGATTTGAACTGGGGAAAAAGGATTTGCAGTCCCCCGCCTTACCACTCGGCCATGTCGCCAAGGCAATATAAAATAGAAATATAAAATAGACGAAAATACCCCCCCTTTTTTTCTTACTAAACTTCTTTTTTTTTTTTTACTTGTATCTTGAATCCTATTTTTCTTAATCTGAATCCCTTTCCTAAAAGAAATCCTTCCTTTTTTGGATTGGATCTATCTCTTTGATTCATTTTGTATAGTATGTCAAAACACGCACTATCTGAATTCTTTCTCCTTTCAATAGAAAGGAAAAACAAAATGTGAATTTTCAGTCACAAAAGCCAAAATTCAGGACAAATTGGAACCGTTAACTATTGACTGAAAATTCATGAACGATTCTCGAATTTGAATCTAAAATTGTATTTCCCGAATGATATAAGAAAATCAAAATGGATATATAACTATC